AAGGATTCACCAAAAGAAAAGATTAGAGTGATCGGTAAGTCTTGATAGCCCTTCCACTACTACTGTAGTGTCTACTTGAATTAGATTGGCACTTTTTTTATTTTCTTTTTCTATTCAGTAACCTTAGTCCTAGTCAAGACTAGACTAGTTTATGATTGTTTAAAAGACAGAATCGGGAGAGGGTAAGGATTAGATCAAATGGGGAATGGAGGTCTGTGATTGTGATGGATAGCGATCCGTCTTGATTCCCTATTTTTATGCCTTTTATTTAGGAAGGGCGAAAAAATAAACACTGGATATTTTATTATCTTACATGTTCTATTAGTAACATCCCCTCGATACTTGGAAGGACGTCACTACCTGTTGTTATTTTGCTTGGGCTTAATGTTTCCCGATTCTACTATAAATCATATTAAGAATAAATGGGTTTAGTGAATTAGTTCATCAATAGTGTTGGTGCAGAACACCCCCTTTTTTTTTTGACTCTGCACCATTGATTCCACTATTATTAGTGAGCAATAATGGAATAATTCCTGCATATTCATAGAGATAGGGGACACAAGTCACATGGATATAGTAAGTCTCGCTTGGGCTGCTTTAATGGTAGTCTTTACATTTTCCCTTTCACTCGTAGTATGGGGAAGAAGTGGACTCTAAGGGTACTACGAAATTGAGTTCGCTTTTTTAACTATCTAATACTAAAAAAAAAAGAGTATGGTAGAAAGAAATATATGACTCTTTTCTTTCTACCATACTATCCCATCTCATAGAATACTGCGGATTCTAGTCCGCTCATTTCATTTAAGACGAAAAAGAAAAAAGGGAATCCTTGCTAAGAACTCCGAAGTCAAGTTTCATTCAACTTAATTATTTTGACTGACTGTTTTTACATATATGATAAGTAAAAAAGCAGTAGGGACTAGAATGAACAGTGCAGTAGCAATAAATGCAAGAATATTTACTTCCATAATCTCATCTTTCGTTTTTTTTTACTTCACAATAACTCGGGATTTAATCCCATAGAGATGATAAACCTTTCGCCTGTAAATTCAATGGGATGATATCTCGATTATAATGATATTGACTCGGCCCAATATCGTGACTAACAATATCTGAGCTAGCAAATCGATTCACCGTCCAGAATTGAATAGTATAACATAGGAAGATCTTTTATACATACCGAATCTTTCTAATCAAATAAAAAATGCCTTTTTTTTCATTATTTTTCGAAAAAAACTCTCGCCTTTCGGGTACAAGCATCTGATGAAATATCATCTAACTGCGTTTCCGCTTCCATTGGTTACAAATACAAACAAAGAATCGAGGGGAAATGGAAAGAAGGACAGAGTTAAGTTCTAAATTCTGCTCCGTTTTTTTAATGATCTAAAAATTATGCTCCTTATCCCTCTTTCATCGCCCCTTTCATAGAAAAGTAAAAGTTTTTATTGGGTCTGTCGGGACTGACGGGGTTCGAACCCGCAGCTTCCGCCTTGACAGGGCGGTGCTCTGACCAATTGAACTACAATCCCCCAAAAATAAAAATAAGGTGTTATGGATTAATTTAATCCTTTTGTTATTGCCAAAACGATTGAGAATCCATCGTTCAATGAACAATGAACAAAAAGAGTCTTTTCGATTCTTTGCTCTTTTCTTTAGACTTCCAGATCGTGATATGAATCTAGATTATTAAAAAGATCAGCATTTATGAGAACAAAAAAGAGGGGTATATCTGAAAGTTTTTTTCTTATTCTTTCTATAGCTAGCTATAGGATTATATAATGTGATCTTGGCTCAACGAATCCTTGGGCCGAGCTGGATTTGAACCAGCGTAGGCATATTGCCAACGAATTTACAGTCCGTCCCCATTAACCGCTCGGGCATCGACCCCGGACAAATCAATTCTCAATCTATTGATAATCCATGATCAACTTCCTTTCGTAGTACCCTACCCCCAGGGGAAGTCGAATCCCCGCTGCCTCCTTGAAAGAGAGATGTCCTGAACCACTAGACGATGGGGGCATGCTTGCCCGACCGCCATCATACTATGCTCATAGTATGAACAGTTTGTTGAAATTGTCAATATAAGGATAATATGAAATATATAATATATTTCATAGAAAAAATATGAAGGTATATATTTCGAGGAGTGAGTTGTCTGCCAGAAAAAGGATTGAACTTCATTAAATTTCTCCCACTTTCATTCATTGTTAAGATAAGATGTGATATGCCTATCACACTAAACCAGGAAATTAACAAACGATAAATAAAATATGGAAAGAGGGGATCAAGAAGTTCTCGAAAAGGGTAATTAGGCCCGGCCTTGAAACAATTCATTGCATTGATTGATATTTATGCAATATAAATAAACCCATTTATTTTATTTTGAGCCTATATTCAGTCACTAGTGAAATTTAAATTCTCAGTCCACTAGCAACCACTATGAGTATGAATCTATTGTATGTTATGTACTTATATATAATATATATGTATCATAGTATAG